GCTTTGATCAATGAATATTTGATTCTTTCTTCAATATGGAATCGATTCACACCAATTCTTCTATGTATACAGGTTTATCCTTCATCTTTTCTGAAGTTTCGATAGAAGGATTCCTCTACCAATGTAAGACAATCAACTCCATTCGTTAGAACAGCTTCCATCGAGTCTCTGCACCTATCCTTTTTTATCTTCGCTTTCTGAACCTTTGTTTGTTTTCGAAAAACGTGATTTGGCTCAGGATTGCCCATTTTTATTAATTCCAGGGTTTCTCTGAATTTGAAAGTTATCACTTAGTAAGTTTCCATACCAAGGCTCAATCCAATTAAGTCCGTAGCGTCTACCAATTTCGCCATATCCCCCTTTTTGAGATGAAAATATCATTGCGATCTCTTCATTTATACCGGAACCGTTGAATTCATTAGATAGATGCCGATTCCTGTCTCGAAAAAGTGTTTTCTCCTCTTTGTCTTTGATTTCTTGTCTATCTTCTTTCATCTTCTATAGGAGGCTCATATTCCATCCAATCAAAAACAATTTTATCGTTTCTGTATCCGCAATTCAATATAGGTGGATACACACCCTATAAATCTGTCTCTGTTCCACTGAGTTTCCCCTGAAATTTAAAATACTTGAACGATCGATTCTTTTTTTTTTTTATAATAATTGAATAATAAAAAAAATATTGAATCGTGATAAATGAATCGTGATAAAAAAATGAAAAATCTATATCGCTAGATTCATCGTTATGTTCTATAATATTTAACAGTTATTTGAAATTATATATTCTATTCTTTAATATATTCATAGTAATTATGAATAATATGAATAGCCAAGAATTCAAAGAATTCAAATAGTTAATAGCAAAGATTCTAAGAGTTTAGTGAATTCCTATACATGTCGAATTTATGTTATGTGAGCCTGCTTAGCTCAGAGGTTAGAGCATCGCATTTGTAATGCGATGGTCATCGGTTCGATTCCGATAGTCGGCTTTTCTCTATTTCTTTTATTCGATGTTTTACATGATTGATAATGCATCTTTGAAATTAAAGAATATTGAAAAAAGTGTCTTCCTCTTTTCGCAAAAGCCATTGATTTATTTTATTATGTTAATGTTATAGGAATCTCCAACTATCTCACGAAAAGAATCCTTTTCTTTTTCTATATATAGAATAGAAAGATCTGTATATTTATCCAACTCATCTCATTATTCTTTAATAGAATAATATTTGGCTTTATTTAGAATTTAGTTCATTTTTAGTTTAGGTTTATTCTGTAAAATTAAATTTCATCAATAAGAATTAATAATTAAATAGAAATAAGAAGAAGGAGTCTTTATGTCGCGTTACCGAGGTCCTCGTTTCAAAAAAATACGTCGCCTGGGGGCTTTACCAGGGCTAACTAATAAAAGGCCCAGAGCTGGAAGTGATCTTAGAAACCAATCGCGTTCCGGGAAAAAATCCCAATATCGTATTCGCCTAGAAGAAAAACAAAAATTGCGTTTTCATTATGGTCTTACAGAACGACAATTACTTAAATACGTTCGTATCGCCGGAAAGGCAAAGGGGTCAACAGGTCAGGTTTTACTACAATTACTTGAAATGCGCCTGGATAACATCCTTTTTCGGTTGGGTATGGCTCCGACTATTCCGGGAGCTCGCCAATTAGTTAACCATAGACATATTTTAGTCAATGGTCGTATAGTAGATATACCAAGTTATCGCTGCAAACCCCGAGATACTATTGCGGCGAGGGATGAACAAAAATCTAGAGCTCTAATTCAAAATTCTCTCGATTCATCCCCTCCTGAGGAATTGCCAAACCATTTGACTCTTCAACCATTCCAATATAAAGGATTAGTCAATCAAATAATAGATAGTAAATGGGTAGGCTTAAAAATAAATGAATTGCTAGTTGTAGAATATTATTCTCGTCAGACTTAAAACTAAAAACTAATAAGAATAAGGTAAGAATAAGGATTCGACCAATTTTGCTCCCTTTCGGCGAAGTAAATTAACCTAAGGTTAAGATAAATAAGGGTTTGATCCGGATTTTTCTTCCATTTAGGTGTCATAGACCGAGAGGGATATTTTCATTCCTTGTCTACTCTTTTCTTTAACAGTATTTTCCTAACACAGCCATTAGGAATAGAGAATCCATATCAAAGAAAGGTCTAACTGTTGGAATAGTCGTATCCATTGCTATTTGATCTATTGTGGTTAGTAAGATCCGTAAATTAGGTGAAGGTAAGGAAAGAGAGGGATTCGAACCCTCGGTAAGCAAAAGCCTACATAGCAGTTCCAATGCTACGCTTTCAACCACTCAGCCATCTCTCCTACATAATGATTATGACCCAAAAACCGAAAATAGAGTGAATAGTGAATCATTCATATTAGATTATTGGGTAGGTACAACCAATCAATTCTAACTAGAAAGCGATAAAAATAGAAAATTTTTCATCAGAGTAAAAGCAGGATCTTTCCTTCTAGGATGGGGGGATAAA